GAAGAGGTATGCATAAAAGTATTTGCCTCGAGGAACAATCCTAGGATTCCGTCCGTCTTCTGGATTTGGAAAGGCGTGGATTTTCAAGAACGAGAATCTTTTGATATGCTGGGAATCTTTTATGATACTCATCCACGCTTGAAACGTATCTTAATGCCGGAAAGTTGGATAGGATGGCCCTTACGTAAGGATTATATTCCCCCCCATTTTTATGAAATCCAAGATGCTCATTGAATACTAAGAAAAATTTCAAATATTTAAAGATTGTACGTTCTGTTCTAAATTAACTAGAATAATGGAAGTCTCATTTCTATTTTGGAATTCTTTTGGGAATTCTCGACAGGCTGGCAAAAAAAAGACAACAAAAAAGAGAATTAGGAATTCATTGATTCTCGCATCCTAGTTATTTGGTTTGGAAGATACTTATTTCATACGAGCCGAAACAATAGGATGAACAAAAGGAGTTCTGCATCAGAAAGTTTTACTTCGTTTTGTACGACGCACATTGATTAGAAGATTTTAGAAAGTTATGTAGATAGGAATGAATAAATAAAATAGGAAAGAAAATACAAAGAAATGAAAGGGTATGGAATTCTCTTTATTTGGATCTGAACTGAATCTTGTCTATTAAATATGAAATTCAACCCATCTATAAATATAAAATAGATAAAAAAAATAGATGGGGTATATCTCGGCAAGATGAATCAAAATATGGATTATTATTTAAACTATAGCTATAGTATAAATGAATATGGATGTCGATTCATATCAATTAATTTAAAGAAACTCGACCAATTTAATCATGTGCCAGGAACCAGATTTGAACTGGTGACACGAGGATTTTCAGTCCTCTGCTCTACCAGCTGAGCTATCCCGACCAGTCCCAACGTAGCATCCTTCATTTTATTAGAGGGTGGGGTCTTTGTCAATTAACAGTACGCAAGAAGATTACAAAGTTTTATCTAGGTCCTATTTGGGGTTTTTTCTCAAAGATGTTCATTTTGATATATTATCATATATATAACATGTAATAAGAGAAAGGCATTTCTCCCCAGATCTATTTATAAACTAAAAACTAAACGAATCAAATAGAATATAGAATAGGGCGGGTGCATCAGGAATTTTCGACCCGTAACAAAAAAAAAGGGGGGATAGGCAAAAGGGTCGGGGAAGAAAAATAGGCTTTTTGGGGATAGAGGGACTTGAACCCTCACGATTTTTAAAGTCGACGGATTTTCCTCTTACTATAAATTTCATTGTTGTCGGCATTGACATGCAGAACGGGACTCTCTCTTTATTCTCGTCCGATTAATCCGTTCGTGAAAAGATCTACAGGCTGTGGGTGAATCGTTTGATACAGTCTGTATATATCCCTCTTCTTCATCCTTTTGGAATTTTTGGTAGAAAGGTTTCTTTACCAACGCAACCAACTCCATTTGTTAGAACAGCTTCCGTTGAGTCTCTGCACCTATCCTTTATTTCTTTCTAAGTCTTTCTTTTTGCTTTTTCGAAAAATAGGATTTGGCTCAGGATTGCCCTTTTTATTAATTCCAGGGTTTCTCTGAATTTGAAAATTATCACTTAGTAGGTTTCCATACCAAGGCTCAATCCAATTAAGTCCGTAGCGTCTACCAATTTCGCCATACCCCCTCTTTTTGTTTTTAGATTAGTAGTTTATTGTGAGGTCGCTCCGCCCTTTCCTTTTTTGATTTCTACTGGAACCGTTGAGTGAACGTGTTTTCTCTTCTTTGATTTCTTACCAATCCTCTCTAGGAAACCCTTAGTTGGTACAACTAAAACTAAATAGGATTTTATTATTTCTGTATCCACAATTCAATATATATTGATATGTATAAGATATATATATATCTACCTGTCACTCTTCCCGTAACCTTTTGCATACTTGAACGGTCGATTTCTTTTGTCGTCTTAATTTCCGCATTTACTACTTATATCCTTATGAATGAAATGAATGAAAGCGGAAGAATGCCTCATTAGTTATAACGAATTATTCCTAGATAATATAATCTCAAAATAATCTCTATAAAATAATTGATAATATTATCATATCAATTTATTCGTGATAAAAAAATTCAACTTCTATGTTTTGGATCATTCTATTAATCGTTATGTTATATAATATTAAAAATTTATTTGATTTTTAATTAGTTAAATTTGAGTTAAGATTTGATATTCTATTCTTTTATCTAGGATTGGATTCTGATTAGATAAGAAATATTATTTAGTAAATAAGATACCAATAGTTTAGTGTATTGTTAGTTTATTGAACTACTATGCATAGAAAATGAATGCTATATGAGCCCGCTTAGCTCAGAGGTTAGAGCATCGCATTTGTAATGCGATGGTCATCGGTTCGATTCCGATAGCCGGCTTTTTCCTATTTATTAAACTTTTCCATGATTGAAACTGCCCCTTTGAAATTAAAGAATGTTGAAAGGGTATCGTCCACCCCTTCCAAATACAAAAACAAATACAAAAA